CGGTGCTTCCTCTATCAATTAGATCCTTTATCCATAGAATAAAGTATCTAGGCATATTTATTTCTTCATCTTTCGACTTCTATTAAGTTTCTTTCTTTGCTACAGCTGATAAAAATCGGTTTTTGGACGATGTATATGTAGAAAGCCTTTTTTTTACTAGTAGATTTTGCTCTTTCTTTTTTCTTTCTATAGTGGAGATAGTCGCACGTAATGACAGATCACGGCCATATTGTTAAAAGCTTGTGGTAAGAAGGGGTTTCGTTCTAGTGCCCGAAAATAATATTCCAAAGCTTTTGTGTGTTCTCCATTACTTGTGTGAATAAGGCCTATATTATAGAGTATATAACTTCTATCATAGGGATCAATTTCTAGTCGCATAGCTTCATAATAATTCTGTAAAGCTTCCGCATAATTTCCTTCGGACTGAGCAGACATCCGTTACGGTCGTCATTCGATTCAAAGAATCTCCGTTCCAGAACCGTACGTGAGATTTTCATCTCATACGGCTCCTCCCTTATGTGCATAATGAGAATAATACATGGAATCAAAAAGGAGTGAAATATTCTTATTATGAACTGAGCTGGGCTAGTGTTTTTACAAGAAATCTCTAGCCAACCTTCCTGCAAAAGATCTTTTCTTAACTTAACATAAAGCATGTTGGTACTAGATAAAAATGTAAATGGAACTCCAACAATTTCTTTGTCCTCAACGTCCCTTAATTTCTAGGAATTAGTCACTTCAACAGTCTTCAATGGTTATATGGGTATCCAAAGTACGAACGAGATGGATGTTTGTTGTCCCAACCATTCTTCTTAGTCCCGATCCCAATAAAATAAGGAAAAGAGATAATTTATAACAAAGGTTTCGTGTTGTTGATTACTATGCGTAGTGTTTCTTCCTCTATGCTGCCTATTGGTACTAATGGAGTAAGCCCATAGCTATAGGTGAAACCTTTCGCTCAATGCTAGAATCGACAATTAAAGCATCTGAGGCTGCATTAATCGGGGATACACGACAGAAGGAATTGCTTTATTTAGAAACTTCACCTTCAACAAGCGTAGAGTTATTTAAAATCTTTCTATTCCGGCTAATGTGTCTTTCTCTTAAAACTTGAGAAGCGGCAAATCAAAAAATCAAATCACACCATCTCTATAATAAGTAAATGCCTCTTTTTCTCCTGAAGTTGTTGGAATTATTCGTAATAAGATATTGGCTACAATTGAAAAGGTCTTATCAATAAAATTTCCAGTTATGGGGGATCTAGACATAGATAGCAATCCATTTTTCAATTTCTTTTAATTACTTCTCATGAGAAAACGATCCCACAAAAAAAGTAATTGTACAGTACGAAATAACATAAAAAGAGACTCAACTCATAAAAAACGATATACCGATCATTCGAGTCGTTCCAATCTATTGATTTAAGTCAGTATAGATATCAGAAAAAGACTGGGACGCTATCTTCGTAAACATGAATAGATAGATATTTTTATTGTTTTTAACAAAGAGTTTTTTACAAAAACAAAAAAAATTTTGCCCCTAGCCCCGAAGGAAAGGTCTTTATTTGATTAAAAGTTTGATATTTTTATAGTTAGAATTGATTGTACGTACCGTACCTATCCAACAATCTAAGATGAATGATTCGCAATTCACTCAGTTTCTGGGCCATAATTATTATGTAATTATGTAGGAGAGATGGCCGAGTGGTTCAAGGCGTAGCATTGGAACTGCTATGTAGGCTTTTGTTTACCGAGGGTTCGAATCCCTCTCTTTCCGGTTTCATTGATGACTTGGTATTTTTTTTTTTTTTTTTTTATTCTTCACGTCCAGGGTTACGCCCCGGGTCATTAGATAAAAATCCGAAGATGAAAAGAGAAACAAAGAATATCACTATTGTGTAAACAAAGAGTTTGAGAGTAAGCATTACACAATCTCCAAGATCTTAACTTTTTTTTTGGAAAAAAAAGAAAAATAAAATCGATTCTCTAATCCAGTAGGAATTAACTTCAATAAGGAATATAAATATTTTTATACCAGTAGGGTTAAATAGAATGTAAAAAAGTTCAGAATGAGGAAATGGGATAATTCATATTTTTCGCGTCTATACAATAACTTCAATGTTTGAATTGAGGGCTTTTATTATAAGACTTATCTGATCTTATCAATTGCTATAATTTTTTTCATCGAATAAATCATGAATTATTCTAGGACTAAAGATTTTATCGAAAACTTATAGCAGCTTGCCAAACAAAGGCTAATAGAAAAAAGAGGACAGGGATTACGGGCATAACATCTACTATTGGATTCAAAAAAGCGTAGGCTTCAGGCAATTTTGTAAAGAAAAAACTGCTTGAATAATGGGCAGAATTAAGACAGATACAAATCAAACTAAAAAAATTAAGCATAACAAACATTTTGTTCTTGAAGATAATTGTATTTTGACTGGGTTATTGAATATGTTATTGATATCAAAATTGATATAAAATAAATAAAGTAAGGTAGACCAAAAACCTTTCTTTATTTCAATTTACCCAATCAAAAATCCTTCAATTCTCAAATCAAAAAAGAATAGAAGAAATCATATTTTCATACAATATCTTAATTGAATTATATATTATGATCAATAAATTAAGTTTAATTCTATATCTATACATATCAAAATCAAAATCCGAACAACAAGTTAATCTATTTCATAGTGGGCGAGACTTGACAAAAAAGCAATACCAAGAAAGATTAGAAATAGATATTAGAAATAGATATTAGAATCTTTCTATATAAGATAAGGTATTTGAAGACAAAAAAGCAATACCAATATTATTCTATTCTATTTAGATTATTGGTATTTTTTATTAAGGGTATTTTTTATTAAGGGTATTTTTTATTAAGGGTATTTGAAGACAAAAAAGCAATACCAATATTATTCTATTTAGATTATTGGTATTTTTTTTATTAAGGGTATTTGAAGACAAAAAAGCAATACCAAGAAAGATTCTAATATCTATTGTATTAGAAGGTATTAGAAGATCAAGAAGCAATACCAATATTAGAATATTCTATTGTATTATAAGAATAGAACAAAAAAGAATATTAGAATATTGTATTATAAGAATAGAACAAAAATATTCTAATATCTATTAGATATTATATATTATAATATATAAATAGATATTGGGTTGAATAGCAATAGAAAATAGAAATGGGGCGTGGCCGAGTGGTAAGGCAACGGGTTTTGGTCCCGCTACTCGAAGGTTCGAAACCTTCCGTCCCAGAGCATACCTATTCTTTATATCATTCTTTATATCAAAATAAGGAGTTCCTTTTTGAATTGAACAACCTTCTATTTTCTATTATAGTGAATTTTTTGATATTTGATTTTTATTTATAAAAAAGAAAAGAAATAAAAATAAATAAAAAAATGAATACATAAAATAAATACAATAAGAGATAAGAAGAGATGCGACCGCCTCCTACATATTTTATACCCTCTCCTACAAAGAAACTCGTAATCCCGACTACATTGGCAATCCCATCAATTATTCGTCTATCAAAAAAATGAGTTAATTCAGTTAATCTTCTTATGACTTCAGTTAAAGATATTGCATAAAAAGCATCCATGTAACCCCGATTATAGGACCAATCATATATCACATTTATTATTTTGTCCCAAAAAATTCTATTAGGACCTTTTTTAGCGAGCGAATTAAAAACGATCAAATTGTGTGAGGATGAATAAACAGGCTTATATAAAGAAGACGCTATTAATATTCCGAAATAAGCTATACTAACCGAAAAAATTGCATTTTTTACAAATTCATACCAAATAATATAATTGTTTTCATTTTTATGCAAAAGGGTTAAAGATGGAATTAACAGTTTAGATAATATATCCAAATCTTTTACTTCTGGATTGAAGTGATTGAAAGGAATTCCTATGGCTCCAATAAACAAAGTAAACAGTACCAAGACAAGCATAGGAAATAAGATAGTATTATTAGATTCATGGGGATAGGAGAAAAAACTTTTAGTGTCAAAATGATTAATAGTAATAAAAGACCGAGTCAGATTTCTTACATTACCATCAATTTGATATTTCTTCTTCCAAAAAAGAGAAGCCCTTTCATTATTATTATGAATTGTTAATAAAGGTAACTTTTTGAATATTTTTGACCCTTCTTTACCCCATAGAGATATTGAATAGAATGAACCATTTTTTTTGCCACTGTAATTTTTAAAATGAACATTGAAATGTCCTTCAAATGTAAGTAAATAGACCCGAAACATATAAAATGCAGTTAATCCTGCTGTGGAACAAGCTATTATTGCGAAAATAGGTGAATACAACCAACTATCATTAAGAATTTCATCTTTGGACCAAAAGCAGGCGAGAGGTGGAATACCACAAAGAGAAAGAATTCCTAATAAAAAAAAAATCTTTGTAATTGGAACATATTTTGTTAAACCACCCATAAGAACCATATTTTGACTCTTATCTGGAGAATAGCCAACAATAGCTTCCATTGAATGAATAATGGATCCAGATCCTAAGAACAACAATGCTTTGGAATAGGCATGAGTAATCAAATGAAATAAAGCGGCTCGATACGACCCCATACCCAAGGCTAACATCATATAACCCAATTGAGATATTGTAGAATAGGCTAAACTTCTCTTAATATCTTTTTGAGCAAAAGCTAAAGCAGCTCCTAATAGCACTGTTATTATAGCTATCAAAGCTATTAGATTCATTATGTAAGGTATGACTACGAAAAGAGGAATAAGTCGAGCTACAAGAAAAATTCCCGCTGCTACCATAGTAGCAGCATGTATCAGAGCCGAAATAGGAGTAGGTCCTTCCATGGCATCCGGTAACCATACATGAAGAGGGAATTGGGCCGATTTAGCAATTGCGCCAGAAAATAATAGGAAGGCACACAAAGTAACAAATAAAAAATTCACCTCATTATTATAAATCAAGTAATTGAATATTTCGAACAAATCCCGAAATTCGAAACTGCCCGTTATCCAATAAAGACCTAAAATTCCTAATAATAAACCAAAATCCCCTACACGATTAGTTACAAACGCTTTTTGACAAGCATTCGACGCACTAGGTCGTGTGAACCAAAAACCTATTAATAGATAAGAACACATTCCAACCAATTCCCAAAAAAAATAAATTTGTACCAAATTATAACTAGTAACTAATCCCAACATTGAAGTATTGAAAAAACTCATATAAGCAAAAAATCTCAAATAGCTTTGATCATGAAACATATAATTGTCACTATAAATAAGAACCATAATTCCAACTGTAGTAATTAATATTGACAAAATAGAAGTAAGGGGGTCGATCAAGTGTCCGAACTCTAAAGACAAATCATTATTGATGGTCCAAGACCATACATATTGATAAATAGAACTGCTATTTATTTGTTTAATAGACAAATAGATCGAAAAAATCATAACTATACCCAACAATAAAACACTCGGAAAAGCCCACACACGACGAAGTTTTTTTGTTGACGCCGGAAAAAGTAGGAGTCCCACTCCTATTAACATAGGGACTGGAAGTGTAACGAAAGGTATGATTTGTGAGTATTGATATGTATGTTCCATAATAAATCTTCTAATTTTATTAATTAAATGTTTCTAATTCATTGGCTCTTATTGCTATTATCTCTTCTATTTTTAAAGTTTTAAAGGATTCAGTCAATAATCAATAATAAAATTGAATAATAATACAAATATATAAGATATGCAAAACCAAAATAGAGTTTTATCTTCTTAATTAGTCTGAATCTTTCCCTTTTTTTTTATATTCAAATCAAGAAGTTAGAATTGGTAAAATGATATGACTAAGATATTAATGAAAAAAAAAAAAAAAGACTTACTCTAAAGAAAATTGAAATTCTGGATTTCAAAAATTTCTATATGTAGAGAAAAAATAAAGAATTAGAAAGTAGGACTTGATTTTGATAGGAATGATAAAAAAAAGAGAGTTTTTTACCGGATCCTTTCCTTACCTTACTGGATCCAGATCCAATAAAAAAAACTTGAATTTTTTTTTATTTATTAGGATCTAGGTGCTTAACCCTTTTGATGTATTTTAATAGGTCTATAAATGGAGTATAACGAAAATATATATATATAAATAGAAAACGAAATGTAAGCAGATAGTTTTTTTTATGAAGAGAGTCCAATTTCTAAACTAAATAGTTAGATAATAAACAGTAAAGAACCATTTTTTTTTTTGAACAATGGATGTCTTTTACATACAACTATAACAATAGATAACCTATTTAGTTTAGAATGGCAGTTCCAAAAAAGCGTACTTTTATATCAAAAAACCGTATTCGAAAAAATATTTGGAAAAGAAAGGGATATTGGGCAGTCTTGAAAGCTTTTTCTTTAGAAAAATCGCTTTATACTGGTAATTCAAAAAGTTTGTTTGTTCGACATAATCTTACTGGGTTTAACATAAGAAAAAGTCTAATTTTTTTTATTGCTTATAATTTCTACTAGAAATTGATATAATTTTATATATTCTATTATTATATATATATATATATATATATAATTTCCAAAAATCCCTTGAATGTAGTGCTGAATTTTTCATCCGTAAAAAAATATCTAATTTTTTTAGATTCATAAAATCTGATAAATGTGAAAAGAACCTTTTTTTTTTAAGTTTTCTTGATGGATTGAAGCCAGAACTCTTTATTTACAAAAGGTTATTTGTAGAAGAGCATAAACTACAAAAAAAAACAACCATTGTTAAGTTAACTTTAATTGACATATTAAATAATAATATGGATTATGATAATAAAGATTATTATAAGAACGTTCAAATGCCTATTTTTATTTGATAAATAAAATTATTTCCGAAATAATATTTCATTGACTTGATTCCTTCAAGCTCGACGATTGAATAAAAATCGGTTATTATGAATTCGAGTAAGCCGCTATGGTGAAATTGGTAAACACGCTGCTCTTAGGAAGCAGTGCTAGAGCATCTCGGTTCGAGTCCGAGTAGCGGCATAATATCTTTTAATTTGCAAAAGCATATAATAAGTCCTATAATGAATTCAATTCCTGATTTTAATCCCATAAAATTCAGGAACCCCTACTTTTTATTTTATTTTTAAATTTTTATGATATTTTCTACTTTAGAACATATATTAACTCATATATCTTTTTCGGTTGTTTCAATTGTAATTACAATTTATTTTATAACTTTACTAGGCGATGAATTCGTAGGATTATATGATTCGTCAGAAAAGGGCATGAGAACTGCTTTTTTCTGTATAACAGGATTATTAGTTACTCGTTGGATTTATTCGGGGCATTTACCATTAAGTGATTTATATGAATCATTAATCTTTCTTTCATGTGGTTTCTACATTATTCATATGGTTCCTTATTTTAAAAACCATAAAAATTATTTAAGCAAAATAATCGCGCCAAGTACTTTTTTTACGCAAGGCTTTGCTACTTCGGGTCTTTTAACTGACATACATCAATCCGAAATCTTAGTACCTGCTCTCCAATCCCAGTGGTTAATGATGCACGTAAGTATGATGTTATTGGGCTATGCAGCTCTTTTATGCGGATCATTATTATCAGTAGCACTTATAGTAATTACATTTCGACAAGTCATAAGAATTGTTGATAAAAGCAATAATGATTCATTTTCCTTTGGTGAGATCAAATACATACTGGAAAGAAGCAATCTTTTAAGAAAGATTTCTTTTCTTTCTTCTAGGAATTATTACAGGTTTCAATTAATTCACCAATTAGATCACTGGAGTTATCGTATTATTAGTATAGGGTTTATCTTTTTAACCATGGGTATTCTTTCGGGCGCAGTCTGGGCTAATGAAGCATGGGGATCATATTGGAATTGGGACCCAAAGGAAACTTGGGCATTTATTACTTGGACCATATTTGCGATTTATTTACATACTCGACCAAATAGAAATTTGGAAGAAATTTTCAATTCTGCAATTGTCGCTTCTATCGGTTTTCTTATAATTTGGATATGTTATTTTGGGGTTAATTTATTAGAAATAGGATTACATAGTTATGGTTCGTTTCAATTTCTATTTAATTGAATTGAAGAAAGGGTCGGGCAAATACAACCCAAAATAGAATATATATAATATATATAATAAACTTCAAGTAAACCGTTGAGAACCTTTTGAATCACTAAATTACTTGATTCAAAAAGTTCTCACAAAAGTCAAACATATCCGGTTACAATTCATTTTTTTTTACTTAAATTAAAGAAAAAAAATTTTCACTGTATTGTAATTGTATAAGGATTTCGAATTTTTTAAACATCATAGAATTGCTTTTTTATTTTTTGTTTTGTTTTTCAAAACTACCTATAAAAATAATTAGATAGAATAGCCTCGACCTTGTCAAATGATAATGATAAAACTAAATCCGGATAAATACCAAGACCTATTACAGGTAGAAGTATAGAGATCGAAACAAATAACTCCCGTGGTCCAGAATCAAAAAAATAAGAGTTTGGGACATTAAACAACCTGTATCCATAGAACATCTGGCGTAACATAGATAATAAATAAATAGGAGTTAATATCATTCCAATTGCCGTTACAAAAGTAATTATTATTTTGGGCAATAAAAGATATTTTTTACCGGTAATTATTCCAAAAAAGACTATCAATTCGGCAAAAAAGCCGCTCATGCCCGGTAATGCAAGGGAGGCTAGTGATAAGATACTGAACATTGTGAATATTTTTGGCATTGGGTTGGCCATTCCGCCCATTTCATCAAGATAAGCAAGACATATTCTATCATAACTCGTTCCTGCCAAGAAAAAAAGTTCAGCGCCAATAAATCCATGTGATAGTATTTGTAAAATGGCTCCATTCAGTCCCATATCGCTTAGAGAAAAAATTCCTATAATTATGAAACCCATATGAGATACAGAAGAATAGGCTATTCTTTTTTTTAAATTTCGTTGACCAAGAGATGTTGAAGCTGCATAGAGTATTTGCATCGCGCCTACTATTATCAACCAGGGGGAAAATATGGAATGAGCATGGGGTAATAATTCCATATTGATTCGAACCAACCCATATGCTCCCATTTTTAATAAGATTCCGGCTAGAAGCATACAAGTACTGTAATGTGCTTCTCCATGGGTGTCTGGTAACCATGTATGTAAGGGTATAATCGGTGATTTGACAGCAAAAGCAATAAGAAAGCCAATATAAAATAGTATTTCTAGGGCCACCGGATATGATTGATTGGCTGATGTTTCAAAATTGAATGTTGGTTCATTGGAACTATATAAAGTTATGCCCAAAGCTCCCATTAATAAAAAAAGGGAACTTCCTGCAGTATACAAAATAAACTTTGTAGCTGAATACAGACGTTTCTTTCCTCCCCACATGGATAGAAGTAGATAAACTGGAATTAATTCTAACTCCCACATGATGAAAAAAAGTAAAAGATCTTGAGAAGAAAATAATCCTATTTGACCACTATACATTGCTAACATCAGAAAATGTAATAATCGGGAATCCCGAGTAACTGGCCAAGCCGCTAAAGTAGCTAAAGTGGTGATAAATCCTGTAAGTAAAATAAGTCCTAGAGAAAGTCCATCTATTCCCAATCTCCAGTAAAAATCAAAAAAATTGATCCATTTATAATTCTCCATTAATTGCATTAATGGATCATCTAATTGGAAATAATAAGAGAATGCATAGGTCATTAAAAGGAATTCTAAGACACATATACATATAGTATACCACCTAATTGCCTTATTTCCTCTCTGAGGGAAAAAGAAAATTACGGAACCCGCGGATATCGGTAAAACTACAAATATTGTTAATAAAGGAAAAGAATTCGTGGTAAAGACAAGATACACTTGGACCAGAAAAACCCGTTCTCAAAAACATAATATAATATATTTAAAATTATTTTTTTTCGAGAACGGGTTTTTGTCGGTAAACAAAAAAATAAAATGTATTCAAGCGGGTTTTTCTGGAAAGTCTCAATAAGCTAGACCCATGCTTCGAGTTGTTTCATGCCATAAATAAACTCGAACACTCAAGAAATCCGTTGGACAGGCGGATTCACATCTCTTACAACCGACACAGTCCTCTGTTCTTGGAGCAGAAGCAATTTGCTTAGCTTTACATCCGTCCCAAGATATCATTTCTAATACATCAGTGGGGCAAGCTCGGACACATTGAGTACACCCTATACATGTATCATAAATCTTTACTGAATGCGACATTGGGTCTATAATTTTTTTTGAACATCATAAATTTTCGATCTAGTAAATTTATGAATCATATATTTCATTTAAACACCAGATGAATCAATGATTTAACAGAATTTTTCTATTCAATTCAGGATCGACTCATGAAATATGGACAAGATACTTCAATTTCTTACCTTTTCGCATTCTCGCAAACATGATCAGATACGCATACATGCCAATTCGAATTGATGAATATTATATTTTATACGATGAATATTACTTATTCAACAAATTCGATTGATTTATACGGGTTGATTTTCTGTTACGATAAATTGACGAAACAATAGCCGGTCCAATAGCTGCTTCAGCGGCTGCCATAGCTATAACAAAAATTGAGAAAATATTTCCTTTTAATTGGCGACTATCAAAAAAATCAGAAAATGTTACGAAATTGATATTAACTGCATTTAGTATAAGCTCAAGACACATAAGGGCTCTAACCACATTTCGACTCTTGATCAATCCATAGATACCGATAGAAAATAAATAAGCACTCAAAAAAAGTACATGTTCGAGCATCATTGACCAACTCCTTATTATTATTATTTTATGAATTTAGATTTATTTCAATATGAACAACAATTCAACATCTACAGAGTAGATTGACTAGGATAAGAATATCACAAGTACAGAATAAAGAAATATATCAGTAATGGATCGAATAAAAAAATTTATACATGAATAATTTTCAAATAGAATTGAAGGAAAATGGATGTGATAACATAGAACAAAGTTCAATTTGTATTGCGGTTGCTAATTATAAAGATTTATTATTGACGAGCCACAACAATAGCACCTATCAAAGCAACTAAAAGAGTTATTGAAATTAATTCAAATGGAAGAAAAAAATCTGTTGATAAATGAATTCCAATTTGTTGACCATTACTTATCAAATCGTGCTCTATAATTTGGTTTGCTTTTGTAGTCCAAATAATCCCGTACCATGACGTATTTGGAATAATAGTGATTAGTGAAACAAAAATACTTGTACAAACTAAGGAACTAACCCCATCCCCGACAGTCCAAAAATTTAAATCTTTGTAATATTCTGAATCATTCATGAACATCACAACAAATATAATTAAAACATTTATAGCTCCCACATAAATAAGGAGTTGTGCAGCAGCTACAAAATGAGAGTTTGATAAAATAAAGAATAAGGATATACAAAAAAGAACCAATCCCAATGAAAAGGCAGACAAAATTGGGTTGGTAAGTAATACCACTCCTAGACCTCCTAATATAAGACCTAATCCCAGAAAGACTAAAAGAAAATCATGTATTGGTCCAGGCAAATCCATTGTACGTAAAATGAAAAAAAGAGATAAAAAATGGAATTGTTTTTTCATGACCTTATTGACCCGACCAGGAAAAACTTTTTTGGAATGGGTTCAAATCTTAAAGGGTGTACTTTGCTCTAGGTAGAGCCATCGAACTAATCTCATTCTTTGGTAATTTGACACCCTAAATTAGAATTTCGAAACAATTATGGATATAACTACGAATATATTAATAGATTAAAAATAAAAATGAAGTCGCGATACGATTCTTACCAACTAAGCAAATCAAGAGTTGGGTTTATGGTTTTTGTAGTTATTGATCAAGCAAAATGAAAGAAACCCCATTTCATCTCTTTAGATCAAAATAGAATCTTTGTTTAGTAATTGTAAATTGCTCTTTAATTAATCTTTAATCAAAGAGGGTTTACCCATTTTTTTGAGGTGAATTCAAAATTGTTCGAATTGTATAATCGTCAATTAATGACATTGGTAAACGACCTAAAGCAATTTGATTATAATTCAATTCGTGACGATCATAAGTGGAAAGCTCATATTCTTCGGTCATTGATAAACAATTTGTTGGACAATACTCAACACAGTTGCCACAAAATATACATATTCCGAAATCAATATTGTAATTAAGCAACCGTTTTTTTCGAATGTCAGTTTCAAATTCCCAATCAACAACAGGTAAATCTATAGGGCATACACGAACACATACTTCACAAGCAATGCATTTATCAAATTCAAAATGGATTCGACCACGGAAACGCTCCGATGTGATTAATTTTTCATAAGGATATTGAATAGTTATAGGTAAACGATTTGCATGAGATAAGGTAATCATGAAACTTTGACCAATGTACCTTGCAGCTCGTATGCTTTGTTGACCATAATTAATGAACCCAGTTACCATGGGGAACATATCGTGAATATCTATTAATAATTTCTTTTTTGTTTCTTTTTCTTGTTTGAGACGAGTCATGAATATATAAAAGTATTCCTTTATAGCGAAAGGAGTTGGAAAGAGGTTGTTAATAATAGATTACCTAGAGAAATAGGTAAAAGAAATTTCCATCCAAGATTTAAGAGTTGGTCTATTCTTAGTCTAGGTAAAGTCCATCTTGTTGTGATAGGAATGAATAAGAACAAATAAGTTTTAACCAATGTAATAAAGATACCAATTGCTGTTCCAAAGACTCTACCCACTTTATTTTTTTCAAAAAGCTCAGGAACAAATATGTACGGAATAGAGATATTCCAACCGCCCAAGTAAAGAACTGTTACAAATAAAGAAGAAACTAATAAATTTAGATAGGAAGCAAGATAAAATAAACCAAATTTGATACCCGAATATTCGGTTTGATAACCTGCTACTAATTCTTCTTCTGCTTCTGGTAAATCAAAGGGTAACCTTTCACATTCCGCTAGGGAAGAAATTAAAAAAATTATAAACCCTATAGGTTGGCGCAACAAATTCCACCCCCAAAAACCATATTTTGATTGTGCCTCAACTATATCAACTGTACTTGAACTGTTAGATAATCATAGTCGGTGATAACATCACTGTTCCAATCGCTATTACAGAATCGTACATGAGATTTTCACCTCATACGGCTCCTCGAAGGCCATAACTAAATCTAAGGACCAGTATTGTATTTTTTATCTTGATATATTTGTAGGATAAATAAGATTAAAATATATCGGAGGTTCCCAAATTCGACCAGTGAAATTCTGTCTGTTAGAATACTAAAAAAGTACTTATGAATTTATCTCCTCCTTTTCATTTTTCTTTCTTGAGTAATTACTTAAATCCTTCAATAAAATACTCCTTGTAGAAATACAAATGGATATGTCAACCTATCATTTTCGATTACGAAAACGAATTGGACATTCAATTAGTTCATGAATTATTCCACGAATTCGATCTCCATGAATATGGATATAGGAAAGAAAGAATAAAAAGTATCTCTTTTTTTCTATTGTAATTATATTCTTTTTTTGTTCCTATTCTTCTTTCGGAAAAAAAAGGGCGGACTAAAAAAAAGGAAAGGATTATTTCGTTCCTGATAGTTATTTCTTTAATCGGTGGACGGGAGCATACTCTGGATCGGAATCATGGGGAGTACCACCTGATCGTTTCTACCAACTTAAAGCCCCAATTTGGATTCTTTTATATTATGTATGCACATCCATAAATATCCTTTTGCTTTTGGATAACTTTTCAAATCTCTATTACTAATCCTTTGTGTATCTTGGTGTTACTAACCGTCCACTTATTTTTTTTTCTCGTTAGCATTATGCTAATACATATAAATGATAGTGAAAACTCAATAAAGTTGATCTTTTGAGCCCGCTTCAAGCCAGGATGACTAATCCACCAATCTTGGGGCAAACGGTCTCGTCTTCTTATGTTTATTCCTGCTTTACTCTTGTACATAGAAAATGAGTCTCGATTTTTTTACTGCAAATTCAGAAGCTGTTTTCCTTCACTCATATAACTATCCAATTTAGTTCATCAACCTAAAAAAAAAAATGAAGATATCCATTCAAATTATTTCATCTTCTTGCTAAAAAGAAAGTAAGAGGGAAAAGTTTCTATTTCAACGAATCGCACGTAGAGATACGGATAATACACAGAGAGTTAACGGTATTTCATAACTAATCGATTGAGCAGCAGCTCGTAGACCACCTAAAAAGGAATATTTATTATTTGACCCATATCCTGACATAAGGAGTCCAATTGGAGCAATACTTGAAATGGCAATCCAGAAAAAAACACCGATATTTAGATCAGCTAAAACAAAGTTATAGCCAAAAGGAATTACTGAATAACTTAATAGAGTTGATATGACTGCTATGGATGGTCCGATACTGAATAAACGGATATCCCCTCTAGATGGAAAAATATTTTCTTTAAAAAGTAGTTTTATACCATCTGCTAGAGCTTGAAGGACTCCCAAAGGACCGGCATATTCAGGTCCAATACGTTGTTGTATCCCTGCAGATATCTCTCTTTCTAACCACACAATTACTAGTGTACCTATTGTAATTCCTAATACAAGAGTAAAAATATCGACAAGCATCCATATAATTCTATAAACCTCATTTAAGGTTTCCAATCTGTAAAAAGAATTGATAACTTGTACTTCTGTTGTATCAATTATCATTTCAACGATCAACTTCTCCCATAATGATATCTATGCTACCTAGTATTGTCATAATATCAGCCAATTTCATACCTTTAACTAATTGAGGAAGAATTTGCAAATTGATAAAACCCGGCGGGCGAATTTTCCATCTCCAAGGAAAACTGCTCTGACCCCCTATCAGAAAAATTCCTAATTCTCCTTTTGGGGCTTCGACTCTCAAATAAAGTTCTTGTTTCGGCAATTCAAAAGTAGGAGAAGTTTTTTTACTAATGAATCGATATTCAAAATCATTCCATTTTTGATCCCTTTCCATATCAAAACATCGGGTTTCTAAATTCTCATAGGGCCCCCCCGGGATTCCTTCCAGAGCCTGTTGAATAATTTTTATGGATTCCATCATTTCACCAATTCGGACTAAATAACGAGCTAATGAATCGCCTTCTTTTTGCCACTGGACTTCCCAATCAAATTCGTCGTAACACTCATAATGATCAGCTTTACGAAGATCCCATTGTACTCCGGAAGCTCGTAGCATTGGTCCGGATAAACCCCAATTTATTGCTTCCTCTGCACTAACAATACCTACTCCTTCAACTCGTTCTAAAAAAATAGGATTTGGCGTAATAAGTTTTTGATATTCAGCAACTTCGGTTAAAAAATAATTGCAGAAATCCAAACATTTATCTATCCAGCCATGAGGTAGATCGGCTGCTACTCCTCCGATACGAAAAAAATTATGCATCATTCTCATACCAGTGGCAGCTTCGAATAAATCATATACTAACTCTCTTTCTCTAAAAATATAGAAGAAAGGAGTCTGTGCACCAATATCCGCCATAAAGGGTCCAAGCCATAAGAGATGAGAAGCTATACGACTCAACTCCAACATAATTACTCTGATATAGTTGGCTCTTTTAGGTACTTGAATATTTCCTAACTGTTCTGGCCCATTTACTGTTACTGCTTCTGTGAACATAGTAGCTAAATAATCCCAACGTGTTACATAAGGCAAATATTGTATAATTGTTCGGTTTTCCGCAATTTTTTCCATTCCTCTGTGTAAATAACCTAATATTGGTTCACAATCAATAACATCTTCACCGTCTAGAGTAACGATGAGTCGAAGAACACCATGCATTGATGGGTGGTGGGGACCCATATTGACTATCATAAGGTCTTTTCTTGTTGCTGGTACATTCATAGGGGTTTCCTCAATTCATTCTTCCATGAATTACTGAAAACGAAAAAAAAAATTCATCAAAATTAAAGATCTAATAAAAAAAAAAAAAAGACTCTTCAAATTCACAAGTTTTTTATTCCTTAATATCCAACTGGCTAATTAATTCTTTATAACGTACTCTATTTTTCTTTGCCAAATAAGACAGCAGTCGTTGGCGTTTTGCTATAATTTTCCGTAAACCTCTCTCAGATAAATAGTCTTTTCTATGCAATTCCAAATGTGAAGTAAGTCTTCCTATCTTATTAGTGAAACGTACTATTTGAAATTCAACAGATCCCCTGTTTTCTTCTTTTTCTTCTTGTGAAATCACAGAGATGAATGAATTTTTTACCATAAAAGGAAATCCCCTCCTTTTGATTTTAAGATATTTTTATTGATCAGTAATAATAATGTAATAATAATATAATGTCAGTTCATTTTTATTTGGTATACACAAAAATCTTCACTTCGTTAGGAATTTTGAATTTTAGAAAATTGAATTTATCATTAAGAAATCCAATGAATTTTTTTGTTCGGCTAGAGATACAAAAGGATAGTATATTTCTTCGCTTACAAAAGAGAAAATTTTATACCTAAAAGACCTAAAAGTAAAAAAATTCATTGATTTTTTTATAGATCTAATTTATTCATGATTGAATTACATGTATTAGAATGTAATATGGAGTGTAAAACAATGCATGTGCCCATCTCCTTGTTTTCATATACTAGATCAGATATGTTATGGGATATATGAAAAATGCATCCTTACCGAATTTCAAATCGTGGATATATATGTATCCTTAACATACTGAACCGATTGCCATTATTGGTATCAAACCAATAATCATACAAGCTAAATCCTCTAATTGAAAATTGGGCCAAAGAAAAAGCTTTAATTTAATTAATTTCTGTTTATCTATATAAAAATGTTTGCTTTTACAAAAAATCTAACCATGGTTTCTTATGTTATTACCATTTTAAAAATTTTTAGAAATTTTAATTCTAAATTCTCTACGACGTTTAGGGGATAAAATATTTTCAGGAAAAAGTAAACTATAATCCATTTTCTTTCTACTACAAAAATTGAGAATGTCCCAATCAAAATATTTTCTGTTCTTGCTTTTCCCTATATTGATAACGATAATATGATCATCATTTTTGTCTCTATTTCCAGTTAGACTTTGATGTCTTTTAAGACGTTTTTCAATCAATTCGTTCAAAATATTTTGATCATTATTAACATCATAGCTTTTTATTCTGTATCTTTGATTAATTTGTTGTTTGCTCGTAGATTTTTTATCGTCAGACGAATTGGTTCAATAGTAAATATGGACGTTTTTATCAATTCTCCAACAGTGGAATTCTTCACTAAAGCATCCATAAATATTTGTCCAGTTCGAATATAGGATAGAGTAACTTCTTTTTTATTTTTTATTAAGCATGGGAAAAAATACGGTGAAATTCTCGGTTACGTCTTCCTCTCCATCCTCTTTCCAGTCTAGTTGATAACTCTAGTTGATAACATAGAGACACCCTTAGGAAGTGTTGG